CCTTTTAAGAAATAAAGTTTTTTGTCGGAATATGAGCCGAGGTATCCCTTAACTATTTGGGATTAATCGAACGAATCACACTTTTACCACTAAACTATACCCGCTATGATACGATTATTGTATATAAATATTCCTTTTGTCGAGTAAGAAAATGACATATAATCAAGATATGATAGAATCATAAAAGAATCAGTAAAATTCGAGCATTGACGTATCGACCTATTGTATTTCTTCAAGAATTCTAATAGGATTAGGAAGAGAGGACTCATGGATTCTATATCATTTGGGACTATATCATAGGAATGAAGATAACCCTGCTTCTAATTATTCTTGTTTCAATAAAATAATTTATAAATTTATAATATAAATCTTTTATAAATCAAAGAAGTCTTATTTATTTTGTATTTTATATATCAATCAATAGATAACATATTGATTAACATATTGATTGATATATTGATTAGTTGATTGTAATATTGATTTGAAGATATCTTTTTAGAGTCCGTACTTTACTTTATCTAGATATCTACATACATTTAAATATCTACTAAATAAAATGGGAAGAACTTAGAATGAAAGTTTCATATATTTCTTATTTCTCGTTTTTTATTATTTAATTATTAGAATTTTATTAGATTAGAATTTTATTAGAATTTATTAGATTAGAATTTTATTAGAATTATAGTAACTAGAATAGAAAAATTCTATATTATAATTTAGTATATATTAATTACTATATACTAAATTAACACTTTTTTTACTAAAGCTTTTTTTTTTTTTTTTTCATTTCTAATAGATTAGAATAAAATTCTAATAGAAAAAAAGAATATATTTTATATATTTTAAAGTATATTCTCTATTTAATTTAAAAATTTAAAATAGAGAAGAGAATATTAAAATAATACTAATAAAATAATAGAACTTAAAGAATAATGAATGGAATAAAGAGATATAAAAAGAGATATAAAAAACTAGGAAAATAAAAAAATGGAACATACTAATTATCTTATCCTTTTTTCAATTGGGAGAGATGGCTGAGTGGACTAAAGCGTCGGATTGCTAATCCGTTGTACGAGTTATTCGTACCGAGGGTTCGAATCCCTCTCTTTCCGGTTCCGTTGATCACTCGGTATTTTTTTCTTTCAATTTTATCGAACCTTTTTACTTTAATTAAAATTAATAATTAATTTATAATTAATTTATAATTTATGATTTATTTAATGCTTAAAAGTGAAAGTTAAAAAAGGTAAAGTTAAAAATGTAGAATTAGGTAAAATGCTAATAACATTAAAAAAAATCAAACAAGTAAAATTCCTTATTTTTTATTCTTATTCTTCACGTCCAGGATTACGCCCCGGATCATTAGATAAAAACCCGAATATGAAGAGAGAAACAAAGAATATCACTACTGTGTAAACAAAGAGTTTGAGAGTAAGCATTATACAATCTCCAAGATCTTTTTTGGTTTGGAAAAAAAAAAGAAAATATATCTTCTATTTTTATACCATATATTCTATTTTGACACCAAGAAAGAAGGTGGTTTCTAAAAATAGAAAAGAATTTTTCGAAAATGAATTTCGAATAAGAGTCAAGTCTTTCATTGCCAAAAATCTTCTTTCATACCTAGAATTCATACTTAGAATTAGAAAGTACAGGGGACTCTAACTCTAATATTACTAATAGTAATAGGGTCCCTTTTAATTTATTTAATTTATTAATTTAATGGAAAGGAAAAAGATTTTAAGTGAATAAACTGCTTGATCCAGATTTTTGCGTATATACAATAACTTCAGTATTTGAATTGAGGGTTTATGCTATAAGACTTATTTGATCTTATCAATTGCTAGAATTTTTTTTTATCGAATAAATCATGAATTACGCTAGTACAGTATTAAAAATCTCATCGAAAACTTACAGCAGCTTGCCAAACAAAGGCTAATAGAAAAAAAAGCACAGGGATTACTGGCATAACATCTACGATTGGATTCAAAAAAGCATATGCTTCGGGCAATTTTGTGAAGAAAAAACTGCTTGAATAAAAGGCAGAATTAAGACAGATACAAATCAAACTAAAAATATTAAGCATAACAAACATTTTGTTCTTGAAGATAATTGTATTCTGACTGAGTTATTCTATGTTATTGCTATAACAATTGATAGAAAATAAGGTAGACAAAAAACCTTATTTGAAACTCACCCAATCAAAAATCCTCCCATTCTCAAACCAAAAAAGAATAGAAGAAATCATATTTTCATACAATATGTTAATTGAATTATATATTATGATCAATAAATTAAGTTTAATTCTATATCTACACATATCAAAATCCGAACAACAAGATAATGGATTTCCTAACCTAGATATGGGATCGGGAATTGACGAAGGGCCAATACCAATATTAGTTTTTAATAATGTTGAATATAAATTGAAATGGGGCGTAGCCAAGCGGTAAGGCAACGGGTTTTGGTCCCGCTATTCGGAGGTTCGAATCCTTCCGTCCCAGAGTATACCTATTCTATATTCTACTATTCTACTATTCTATATCAAAATAAAGATTGCCTTTTTGAACAACCTTCTAGTATAATATATAATAAAGGGAATTATTCTTTCTTATTTTTAATGACTTTTCTCAGAATCATATCTTTTTCCGTGAATCATATCCAATTTTATCATTATTAAATTAAATAATATGCAGACGTAATTCAATCTATTCAGTAAAGATGGAATTCGAAATCAATTTAATAATTGAAATGTGGGTTGATTCATACATCCTATTCACTTTCCTTTAGAATTCCTTTAAGGAAAGAAAGATTTCAGAAAGATACTCAAGTCAAAAAAACTACTGATAAAATGAGAAAATGCTTATATATATTCTTATCATTCTCTTTCATTGACATCCTTGTTTACGTTTTTGTAATCTAAAAAAGAGGAAAAAAGATTCTTATCCCTTATACTTAATGGTAATATTGGTAATTATTTACCATAGAATATTCATAATCATAATTCATTCTAGTCACAATTGTTTAGTATATCTGATAGGTGATAGACAAGGTACTTCCTAGTATTTTTATTTTGTTTATTTTATCAATGAGTATGAAAAAAATAACAACTGAAATCTTCCCTTCTACCAGTCTCTTTATCCACCACTCCACTGAAAAAAAGGGGGGTTCTTTTTCAACACATCTATTTGTTTAAAATCGTTCATGGTTTAATCTTCATATGTGGATTTACCTCTCTTATAATGATAAAAAAAAAATAAACCGTTATTCAAATAATCATATCCAGTCGAATAACTTGAACATTTCAAAATAACTTACTTCTTCGCCTTATTTCTAATATTCAAATTGTAAATCAAAAAATATTCATACAACATGGGTTAAATTCAATTCTTTCTGATACTTTATTCAGAAATTAACCAATAGAAGGTAAAATAAAAAATCTATATTATATTACTATAATTACTATATTAATTAATACTATAATTACTATATTAATTAATATAGACATTAATTAATATAGACCTGCCAATATATACCCGTGAACCAATGACTATTCATGATTCCATAATATAATTGAATCAATTACATACCGATTCAAAACTCAAGAAATGTTATGGTAAAACTTCGTTTGAAACGATGTGGTAGAAAGCAACGTGCGACTTGAAGGACATGATCGGCTGTGGATTCTTACATCCACTCTATCCTATAGTATATAGGAATGAAGTTGCTCCCGGCTCGACATCATTTGTTCTGTTCTACACTAGAACCTTCATTTTTTGTTTTGTTGGTTTGTAATGTCAATAGTACATGATGGAGCTCGAGTAGAAAGTAGTGATTTCTTTTTCGGGGGCAAGAATCTAAGGTTAGTACTAATCAATAAGTTGTAACAACTTCGTCAGTATATTTTCAATCTAAAAATGGAAAGGATTCCATTCGAGCAAGTTTCAAATCCAAGAATAAAGCTTGTTGGAATTGGCAAAATTCTTTTGATCAAGTGTATCACGCAAGAATCAAACTAATAATTGATTCTTTAGATAGAAAGAAATCACAAAGGGGGTATGTTGCTGCCATTTTGAAAGGAGTAAAGATCACCGAAGTAATGTCTAAACCCAACGATTCAAGGCAAAGATAAAAGATCCTGGAACAAGGAAAAAACATTTTCGATTGTCTCAATAATTAAAATTCGATCAAAATAAAATGAAGAATCAAAATAGATTCTCAAAAGACAAACAAAAAGCAAACAAAAAGAAATGGGATTCGAGATCGCTCAAGAAATAAAATGTCTAAGGGGTTTCCTTTGAGCTATTTCAAAGCTATACAACTTGAGTTAGGGGAGTACGAATGATTTTCTTTTTTGTTTTTTTAAAACAAAAAAGAAAAAAAAAAAAAATAATAAGAAAAAGGGATTTTAATCCAGGCCTAATTGATTTATTTTGGATCTTTTTGACATTATAATTCTATACATAGACAGAATTTTGAATCATTTTTCTCGAGCCGTACGAGGAGAAAACTTCTTATACGTTTCTAGGGGGGGGGCCTTTTTTATCTACTTCTATCCCAATGAGCCATTTACCGAATCGTTGCAATTGATGTTCGATCCCGAAGAGAAGGAAGAGATCTTCGGAAAGTGGGTTTTTATGACCCGATAAAAAATCAAACCTATTTAAATATTCCTGCTATTCTCTATTTCCTTGAAAAGGGTGCTCAACCCACAGGAACTGTTCATGATATTATAAAGAAGGCGGGGATTTTTACGGAATTTCGCCTTAATCAAACGCAACTTACTTAATGAAATACACTATAAAAAGGAGGGTGTGGATAACTCGTATATATATAGCTTTGTATAATCTTTTCCTTATTAGCCCTCCTTCTTTTGCTTTATTCATACTATAGTCATATCTCTTTTTCTAAGATAGAATGGCGTATTCTATAAATGACAAAAATCGGTTTTTTTTCATTTTCAAAAATTGAATTAAATTTCAATTGAATTAATTGTTTTC